TATATCAGAAAAATTACCAACTATTCTTTTTTAAACCATTTCGGTATTAACGTAATGGTAGAAAGAGTACCATGTTGTGCCCGGACTTCAAACAGTTTAGCTTTAACCATGTTAATGGTCTCACTTTATTGGTTGATAGAGAATCAAAGTTGACTTACCAATAAAGAACGAAATGCTATGGTTCTTACATATGATTTATTAATTTATTCAGAAGGAATTCGTCGAGATTGTACACTTTTTCCCTATTTATTTATCTTATTCTATAAAAAATAAAAATATGTATATAAATAACACAAATAAATAAAGTGCAGCCGGTTGGGTCCAACTTATTCTTGAAATATACAACTCGCACACACTCCCTTTCCAAAAAAAATCAATACACCAAGCACTACACTTAGATTTATTAGATTTGTTGCTAAAATATCGGTATTAAACCCGAAACTCCCGGCGGATGGCCAGTGGCCTAAGGAAACGAAAGAATCGGTTACATTTTTCATATGCTCTCCTCTTATAGATAGGACTAATAAAGAACAGAGTTCTTTTTGTATCACTTGACTTGCCCTTTTTTGATTGATTTCTTTTTCTTAATTTTTTTCTTTGTTTTAAGTTTCCGATAAGATACTTATTAAGTTGGGTCCTAGGTCTCGTAGAAATTGCAAAATATTTCCCTTGTTCAAACACTTCCTAAAAGGAAAGTAAAAATTCCATCGTACTAACCGAAGGACGGGAAGGAAGAAAGCGAGCAAATCCACTAATTCGTCATCCTCAAATCAGTCCTTCCCGGGGTATTGTTCCAACAAATACATAATTGTAGGAATAAAGTAGTGATATAATTCACAGAAGCAAACGGCAACGAATTAATAAAATAAGAAAAAGTGCGTAATGCACTTTTTTACATTTTCATTCTAGGATTAAATTAAACAAAAGGATTTGCAAATAAAAGCGCTAATGCCACAACGAGCCCATAAATGGTTAAAGCTTCCATAAAAGCTAGACTAAGCAATAAAGTGCCTCTTATTTTTCCTTCTGCTTCTGGTTGTCTCGCAATACCTTCGACGGCTTGGCCTGCAGCAGTACCTTGACCAACTCCAGGTCCAATAGAAGCAAGCCCTACGGCCAATCCAGCAGCAATAACGGAAGCGGCAGAAATCAGTGGATTCATGATGATAGGTTCCTCGTACCAAAAAAAAATGGTTAATGATACAATCAACCAAGGAATTATTACTTATTTGATCATTTGATCATTAAAAAATATTGAATCGAAGTAACTAAAACTTCGAAAAAAATAATATAGATAGGGATAAACCCTATATAACTAATATATATCTACTATCACATATACATTTGTTTCTTTCATAACAGGAACTGTGGCTGGACTTATAGACATTACATATAGACATATATCTAGTGTGATCTCCCTAACCCATCCTTCGTAATATCGTCTATCTTTCCTCTTAGAACTCTTATACATATGTATTTCTTATTTCTATCTATATATGTATATGTTACCGAACCAAGTATATTTTCTTGAACCATGCATTGCCTCAGTCGGGGTAAGCTTAAAAAAAGAAGACTCTTTCGAAAACTAATTAATGATGACCCTCCATGGATTCCCCTATATAAGCCGCGGCTAAAGTTGCAAAAATGAGAGCTTGAATACCGCTTGTAAATAATCCAAGAAACATGACAGGGATAGGAACTACTGAAGGTACTAAAGAAACAAGAACAACAACTACTAATTCATCCGCCAATATATTCCCGAAAAGTCGAAAACTCAGAGATAAAGGTTTTGTGAAATCTTCTAGGATGTTAATTGGTAAAAGGATTGGAGTTGGTTGAATGTATTTTCCAAAATAAGCCAATCCTTTTTTGGTAAGACCCGCATAAAAATATGCCACGGACGTGGGTAAAGCTAAAGCAACAGTAGTATTTATATCATTCGTGGGGGCAGCCAACTCTCCATGAGGTAACTGTATGATTTTCCAAGGTAAAAGAGCTCCAGACCAATTAGAAACAAAAATAAATAAGAACATGGTTCCAATAAAGGGAACCCAAGGCCCATATTCTTCTCCAATCTGAGTTTTGCTCAAGTCTCGAATAAATTCAAGAACATATTCAAAGAAATTCTGCCCGTCGGTCGGAATGGTTTGTGGATTCCGAACAGTTATGATAACTGACCCTAATAAGATAGCAATTACTACCCAAGAAGTGATAAGTACTTGAGCATGAATTTGTAAACCTCCTATTTGCCAATATAAATGTTGGCCTACTTCTACACCTGATATATCGTATAATCCTTTGAGTGTTTTAATGGAACATGGTATAACATTCATATTGCCCTCTGACAGAAATCGAACTTAAAAAAAAAATTTTTATTTTGATTCAACCATCTCTTTTTCAACTTATCCATTTTCATCATTAATCATATATTTAAAATACCAAGAAATCACATAACATAATATCCCATTTTATCTCTTTTTAAAAATTCAAGACAAGAATAGTAACCAATCTAAGAAATCAAAATAATTAACTAATCTTATTATTCTTAATCATAACATAATCATAATCAACGACTTCTTATATAGCTAGAACGACCCTCACAAATTGCGGATACTAATTTGTTAAGAATCAATCGGATTGAAGCTATAGCGTCATCGTTGGCTGGAATCGAAATATCTGCAAGATCCGGGTCACAATTTGTATCGATTAAACAAATTGTTGGAATTCCCAAAATGACATATTCTCGAAGAGCCGTATATTCTTCTTGCTGATCAACGATGATTACAATATCGGGCAACCCAGTCATATATTTGATCCCACCCAGATATGTTTGCAAAATCGATAATTTTCTCTTCAACATTGCTGCATCTCTTTTAGGGAGACGGTTGAGTTTCCCCATCTTTTGTTCTGCTCTTAAGTCTCTGAACTTATGAAGTCTCGTTTCTGTAGTGGGCCAATTCGTTAACATACCACCGATCCATTTTTTAGTAACATAATGACATCGAGCCCTTATTGCAGCTGAGACTACTAAATACGCTGCTTTCTTTTTGGTACCAACCATTAAAAAGGTTTTTCCTCGACTTGCTGCATCAAAAACTAAATCACAGGCTTCTGATAAAAAACGAGCAGTTCTAGTAAGATTTGTAATATGAATAACTTTACGCTTTGCAGAAATGTAAGGGGCCATTCTAGGATTCCATTTCTTAGTACCATGACCAAAATGAACTCCCGACTCCATCATCTCTTCCAAATGGATGTTCCAATACCTTCTTGTCATTTTTCCCGCGCTTTCTCTTTTTTTTTTTTTAGAAATAAATAATTGTTCCTACGGAACCTTATACCGAGGTTGACCATTGATACATAGTCCAAACCATTCATTTTTTTTTTATTACTTACTTCATTTTTTTACTTACCAAAACTAGAAAGGAAAAAGAAAAAATCTCTGCTTAGGAATTATGAAATCGCGTAAATGAATTTTCTAATGTGTCATGGAAATTCTTTGGGCTACAAGAACAAAAAAATTCTCGATGGTGTAACAAAATATCTCTCATTTCCAACTTGAATACATTTTGCTTTTTTATTTCAAAATGAATGTTTTTGTCTTGCCTTGAACGGTGCACTAATTTTTTAAATCCGGTACCGATAGGGATAATTCCCCCCAGAACAACATTTTCTTTCAGACCCTTCAACCAATCAATACGCCCCCGTAGAGCAGCTTTTGCTAAAACTCTAGCAGTTTCTTGAAAACTTGCTTCAGATATGAAGCTTTGAGTATTCAGAGACGCCCTCGTTATTCCTAATAAAATTGCCTGATAACAGATCGCTTCGTCTAAAGCACGCCCTGCTCGTTCTGCTCGCAGCAATCCGATTAATTCTCCAGGCGAAAAAACATTAGACATTCCGTCTTCTGAAACCAACACTTTTGATGTTACTTGTCGTACAATAATCTCTAGATGTCTATTATGGATCTGCACCCCTTGGGATCGATAAACCTTTTGGATCTTATTAACCAAAGAGATATGGCTTTGGGCTATAGTTAGCTCAGCTCCAATTAAGAATCCCCAAGGAATTCCAAGAATTCTTGGTATACGTTCGTTCCAACCTTCAACTCTCCTTTCAAGGTTCATCGATATTGAACCAATCGAACGCACTTCTAAGATTTGCTCCACTTTTGGAAGTCCTTGCGTTATGTCACCAGATCGGGATTTTTCATATATAAATGTAACTAATGTATCTCCTTCAGAAAGGGTTTCTCCGTAATGTCCGTGAACAGTCGCTCCTGGAGTAGCCAAATAGGGCTTAGCTGATCTTATAACTAAGGAATCAACATGAACAATTAAAATTTGACCAGATTTTTTTATGTGTGTTCCATATTTAACTAGACATAGATTTTCACAAATAAATTGTCCAATGCTAATTATTGTGGATGGTTCTTCACAATAATTGTGATGTAAAAAGCACCAATTCAAATGGGATGGATTCAAAATTATGTTATTGCATGGGTTGGGATTATAAATCCTTCTATTTTCATCTATTAAACAGTATTTAAGTACTTCAAGTACTTGGAAAGTCGCTTTCAAATTATCAAGTATCCGATATTTGTTTACCAAGATCTGATTATGAGTTATTAAATAGTAAGCTGAATAAAAGTTCACTATTTTAGATACAATAGTACCCAGGGGACCCAACAAATCCCTAATTAGAATTATGGGATTCAATTCTTTTGCCGTGATGTTATATTTCGAACCATTGAATGGACATGGACCAACTCGAGAACAATTGAATGATGACAAAATTATCAAAGCCTTATTTTGATTCAACAATGTACCAATAGTTGCTTGATGCTGAGTAACTACTGAAATCTTCACTTTAGAAAAAAAAGGGTTGATATTGGTGCAATCTAATCCATTATCGGGAATCAATCCTGAACCCGCCGTATCATACCTTTTTCCGGCATATGAAATACTAGACTTTACTAACTCAATTATTATGAAATTTTG